CTTCCTCATTTTTTTACTGAGGAAATATTAGAAATTGGAGAAAACGATGAAATTGGAGAAAATGATGAAATTGGAGATCTCGATGTTGAAAGAGATTCGAAAACGCAAGAACAAAAAGGATCCGTCGATGAATATCTTTCTTCTTATCTCTTTTCGCCAAACGATAAGACTTTGGACAAAATCGAGGAAGAGAACGATCTCTTCGGATTTCAAAAACCTCTTGTAACTATTCTTTTCGATTTTCAACGATGGAATCGTCCATTGCGATATATAAAAAATGATCACTTTGAAAATGTCGTAAGAAATGAAAATTCACAATTTTTTTTTCATATATGTCAAAGTGATGGAAAAGAAAGAATATCTTTCACGTATCCACCTGATTTATCTACTTTTCTTAAAATCATGGAAAAAAAAATGGATCTCTTCACAAGAGATAAAATCTCCTATAATGAATTGTCTAATTATTGGAGCTCTACTAATAAAGAAAAAAGAAAGAAACTAAGCAATGAATTTTTTAAAAGGGCAAAAGTTCTAGATAAGGAATTTCTTCCTCTGGATGTATTCGAAAACCGAATTAGATTGTGTAAGGATGAGACGAAAACAAAATATATAAGTCAAATATATGATCCTTTCTTGAATGGACGCTTTCGTGGACAAATCCAAACAAGCTTTTCACCATCAATTCAAAATGAAACTTACACAACAAATCCCATTTTGATAAATAAGATTCATGGTCTCCTTCTTGCTATAAATAGTCATTATCCAGAATTTGAACAGAAAATAGATCCATTTGATAGAAAATCATTATTAACTGAAATAGGTTTTTTTTTTAACTTTATCAGTAAATTTTCGGAAAAATCAGTATCAAGTTTGAATTTTGACGGACTTTCTTTATTTCCAGAACATGAACAAGTAAAAATCTATTCCGAAGAAAAAAAAAGAAAAAAAGATTTCTTATTCGACTCAATTAGAACTGATCTGAACGATGAAACAATTTTTAATAGAAAAAAATGTATTGGAATAAACGAAATCAGTAAAGAAGTTCCTCGATGGTCATACAACTTAATCGACGAATTGGAGCAACTGACGGAAGGACTAGGAAAGGAAGCTCAGATTCGTTGCAGAAAAGCCGACCGTATAGTGATTTTTAATAGTAAAACAGAGAATTACAATGAAGATTTGAATACTATGAGTATATCTAATACTGATGACAATGAGGATAGTCATACTAGTAATATTGATGAAACGATTGAACCAAATCAAGAATTGGCTTTACTAAATTATTCACGCGAACCCGATTTTGACCGAGAATTAATCAGAGGATCTATGCGCGCTCAAAGGCGTAAAACAGTGACTTGGAAACTCTTTCAAAGCAATGCCCATTCCCCCCTTTTTTTGGACAAAATCAAAAAATCCTCGGTCTTTTTTGGTGATCTTTTCGATGATATCTCCCAATATTTGAAAGAATATTTCAGGAAAAAAGGTACAGACAATTCAGAATTTTTGGCTTTTGAGAAAAGGATAGAAGAGGATCAAAAAGAGGAAAAAAAAGACAACGACGAAAAAAGACTTATAGAAATAGAAGAAGCCTGGGAGAACATTCTATATGGTCTAATACTTAGAAGCTTTGTAATAATAATCCAATCATTTCTTAGAAAATATATTCTATTACCTTCATTGATAATAACTAAAAATATCATTCGTATACTATTATTTCAAAATCCCGAATGGTCAGAAGATTTTAGGGATTGGAAAAAAGAAGTGCATATTAAATGCACCTATCAGGGCATTCCAGTATCCAACAAAGAATTTCCAAACGACTGGTTAACAGAGGGTCTTCAGATAAGGATCTTATCTCCTTTTGTTCTGAAACCTTGGCACAAATCTAAGGTACGATCTACTGAAAAAAAAAAAAGATCTACTGAAAAAAGAAACGTGAAAACAAAAAACTTCTGGTTTTTAACAGCTTGTGGAACACAAGTCGAATCATACCTTGATAATTATTTCCCAAATCCATTTTCATTTTTGGGTCCCATTTTTAAAAAAATTAAAAAACAATTGAACAAAGATTTGAAAAATCGTTTTTTTCTAGTTCTAAAAGTGTTAAATGAAAGCAAAAAATGGTTTCTAACTATCTTAAAAGAAATAGGAAAATGGAACATCAAAAGTATTCTATTTAGATTCAAAAAAAGATATGAATTGAGTGAAAGCAAAAAAGATTCAACAATCAGTAAGAATAATCCAATGATTTACGAATCACCCGTTCTAATCCAATCTATTAATTGGACAAATTGTTCATTGACAGAAAAAAAGATAAAAGATCTTAATGTTAAAACAAAGACAATCAAAAAACAAATAGAAAAAATGACACAAGAAGAAAAAGGGGAGGTTATAACTTCAGAGAAAGATTTGAATTTGAACAAAACAACTTATGATGCTAAAAGATTAGAATTACAAAAAAATTTCCAAATATTACAAAGAAGAAATGTTCGATTAACCCGTAAATTGTATTCTTTTTTCAAATTTTTCATGGAAAGGGTATACATAGATATCCTTTTATGTATCATTAGTATTCCTAGGATCAATGGAGAACTTTTTCTTGAATCAACAAAAAAAATTGTAAATAAATCTACAAAGAATTACAAGAAAAAAACAAATGCAGAAAGAATTGATAAAACAAATCAAAGTATAATTCCATTTATGTCGATTATACACAAATCTTGTGATATTACGAATACGAATTCACAGAATTCTTGTGACGTATCTTCTTTTTCACAAGCATATGTATTTTTTAAATTATCACAAATCCAAGTTATTAACGTACATAAGTATAAGTTAAGATCTATTTTGGAATCTCATGGAAGATCTTTTTTTCTTAAGAATGAAATAAAGAATTATTTTTTTAGAATACAAGGAATATTTAATTCAAAATTAAGACATAAGAACGTTTCCGATTCTGTAATGAATCAATGGACAAATTGGTTAAAGGTTCATTACCAATATGATTTACCTGAGAGCAGATGGTCGAGATTAGTATCACAAAACTGGAGAAATAGAATCAATGAACATCGCGTGGCTCAAAATAAAGAATTAATCGAATATGATTCAGAATATGATTCATATGAAAATGAAAAAACTCGATTAATTCTTGACAAAAAACAACAAGTGGACTTATTAAAATTCAATAAAAAAATTAAAAAACAATATGGATATGATCTTTTGGCATATAAATATCTTAATTATGCAGATAAGCAAAAATCAGATATTTATGGATATAGATCACCATTCCAAGCAAACAAAAACCAAGCAATTTCTTATAATGACAAAACACGTAAAAAAGAATTTTTGGATATAACGGGCGATATCTCTATCCAAAATTATATAGCGGAAGATGTTATTATAGATATGGAAAAAAATTTGGATAGAAAGTATTTTGATTGGATGGTAATGGATGTAGAAATACGAAAACATTCCATATCGAAATCGAATCCGAAATTGGGGTTCTTTTTGAAATTATGGAAATCTTATCATGCATATAAGAAGAATCCTTGGATCCTACCAACCAAATTACTTTTTTTCAATTTTTATGGAAAAGATGTTAGTGAAACTAAAAACATCACTGGAAAGAAAAAAAGAAGAGATTTTGATGAATTCTATTTAGATACTCAAAATGGAGCACAAAAATCTATAGAAGAATATGAGAATCTAAAAAAATCTATAGAAGAATATGAGAATCTAAAAAAATCTATAGAAGAATATGAGAATCTAAAATCATCTCTCTCAAACCAAGATTATGAAAGATCAGACAGGAAAAATGGTGATAATAGTATAGATGAAAATCTATACAGGAACGATCTAAAGGGAGAACGGGATTTCTTACTAGAAAAGTATTTAGGTTTTCATTTGAACTATCATAGTTCCCTACAAGAAAGAATAATGAATAATATCCAATTTTATTGTCTCCTGATTAGATTGAAAAATCTAAAAAAATTTTTTATAATCTCTATTCAAAGGGGAGATCTAAGTCTAGATACTATGGCGATTCAGAATCATACGGATTTCACTCTTACAGGATTTAAGGACAATACCGAATTGGTGGAAAAACAATTCTTTTTTATTGAACCTGTTCGCCTGTCTAGAAAAAACTATGAACACTTTTTTATGTATCAAACCACAAGCCTATCTTTGATTCATAAGAAAAAGCCCCAAATGTTTCAAAGAAACCCAGAAAAAAGGAGTGTTCATAAAAATCATTATGATTTGCTTGTTCCGGAAAATGTTTGGTCCACTAGACGCCGTAGAGAATTGAGAATTCTAATTTGTTTCAATCCTAGAAATACTAACACAATAAATGACAATGAGAATAAAATAAATAATTGCGGTCAAGTTTTGGCTAAAAATAAAGATCTTGATAGAGAAACAAAAAAACTAATGAATTTAAAATTCTTTCTTTGGCCAAATTATCGATTAGAAGATTTAGCTTGTATAAATCGCTATTGGTTTGATACCCATAATGGAAGCCGTTTCAGTATATTAAGGATAAAAATGTATCCGCGATTGAAAATTTGATTGATAATCCTCTCATTTATCTTCTATTTATCGTAATATTTCTCGTAACATATCTGATATGCAAAGATATATATATAAATTAAATTAAAATAAATGCGCACACGCATTGTGGTATTGATACTAATTCAATGATGTATCCATTAGATAGGAAAAGGAATCAAAAAAATTGTCTTATTTTTTTTTGAAGTATACAATAGAATTTTTGATTTTGTGAATCCATAAATATAGTGTTTTTCTCTCTATTTGAATTGGATTGCTTAATAATAATAATAAATTTTATTTGAAAAAAAAAAAGAGATTTACGTTCTCAAACCAAAGTAAATCAAACTAAAGATGTAAAGGAGGGGGAGGGATATGAAACAAGCAGCCATCAAATTCTTGAAAGGATTCAACACAGTGGTTTGGGGTACTATTGTAGTTATCGAGTTGTATCGTCGTTTCTTCCGTCGTTAATAGTGTTAGAGTAGAAATAGTAGAGTAGAGAAAATAGAATTGGTTTCTTCGTCTTTACAAAAGAAAAAAAAAAGAGATTTACGTTCTCAAACCAAAGTAAAATAAAAACTTGTTGTAAAGGAGGTGATATAACTATGACGATGAAGGATTTAATTCTCTATGCTATTGTAGAGATTTCTATTCGAGTCATTATTCGTTATTACTCGTGATTCTTTGTTTCGTATTACATATCACTTTTTCTTCTTCTTATTTTCTAAAGAAAACGGAGGGCACTATGCCATTCCACAAATTGACTTGGCTTGTTCGTGTAGCTATAAATAAATGGAGGTCCACTATGCCATTCTACAAATTTACTTGGATTGTTCTTGTAGGTATGCATGTGTATCTTCGTTTCCGTGGTCTTAAGTAAATTAATAGAATTTCATATACAAAATTCAAGATCAGTGCCTACTGATCAATAAATATATATATATATCAAAATCAAAAAAGAAAAGGAGGTGACCAAGTATGCCAACAGTCGACAAAGTGATTTTTGTTGTTATTGTACTTATGTATATTTGTTTCCGTGGTCAATAAAAATATCTATAAAAAACTAAATGGAGGGATATAGCTATGGATTTACTTCTTTATGTTAAAGAGTTACTTCTGTATCTTATTGTAAAGACTGCTATTCAAGTGATTTACTTCTGTATACTCTTGTACAGATTTCTATTCCATATATTCGTCGTATCTTATGACATTATAAGGACATCCTTTCTTTTGAAAAAATGGAGGTGAAAGAGCAAATGAAAAAGTTAGTTCGGTATATTAAAGAGTTACTTCTGTATCTTCTTGTAAAGATTGTTATTCAAGTGATTTACACTCTTGTACAGATTGCTATTCAATATATTCGTCGTCTCGTATGACATTATATGGACATTCTTTCTTTTGAAAAAAGAAAGGGGGGGTGATGAAGTATGCCAACAGTCGACAAAGTGATTTTTGTTGTTATTGTACTTATGTATATTTGTTTCCGTGGTCAATAAAAATATCTATAAAAAACTAAATGGAGGTCAACTATGACGATGAAGGATTTAATTCTCTATGCTATTGTAGAGATTTCTATTCGAGTCATTATTCGTTATTACTCGTGATTCTTTGTTTCGTATTACATATCACTTTTTCTTCTTCTTATTTTCTAAAGAAAACGGAGGGCACTATGCCATTCCACAAATTGACTTGGCTTGTTCGTGTAGCTATAAATAAATGGAGGTCCACTATGACATTCAACAAATTCACTTGGATTGTTCTTGTAGGTATGCATGTGTATCTTCGTTTCTTCGGTGGTCAATAGTGTTAGAGAAGAAATCGTAGAGTAGAGAAAATAGAATTGGTTTCTTCGTCTTTACAAAAGAAAAAAAAAATATCTATCAAAAAGGAGGGGAGAGGAAAGCTTTCATTTTATTTTATGATAAAAAATTCGTTTATACCTGTTATTTCACAAAAAAAAAAAGAAGAAGAAAACCCCGGATCAGTTGAATTTCAAGTGGTCAATTTCACTAATAAGATACGAAGACTTACTTCACATTTTGAATTACACCGAAAAGACTATTTATCTCAAAGAGGTTTACGTAAAATTCTGGGAAAACGGCAACGACTACTGTCTTATTTGGCAAAGAAAGATAGAATACGTTATAAAAAATTAATAAATCAGTTGGGTATTAGGGAGTCACAAATTCGTTAATTTAAAGAATCATTTTCAATTATTCGATTTCTTAGATCCTGAATTTTGATGAACTTTTTTTTAACGATTCATGGAAGAATGAATCGAGGAAAAACCTATGAATGTCCCAGCTACAAGAAAAGACCTCATGATAGTCAATATGGGACCTCACCACCCATCAATGCATGGTGTTCTTCGACTTATTGTTACTCTGGATGGTGAAGATGTTATTGATTGTGAACCAATATTGGGTTATTTACACAGAGGGATGGAAAAAATTGCGGAAAACCGAACAATTATACAATATCTGCCTTATGTAACACGTTGGGATTATTTAGCTACTATGTTCACGGAAGCAATAACCGTAAACGGACCGGAACAATTGGGAAATATTCAAGTCCCTAAAAGAGCCAGCTATATCCGAGTCATTATGTTGGAGTTAAGTCGTATAGCTTCTCATCTACTATGGCTGGGACCTTTTATGGCAGATATTGGTGCACAAACCCCTTTTTTCTATATTTTTAGAGAAAGAGAATTCATATATGATCTATTTGAAGCTGCGACAGGTATGAGAATGATGCATAATTTTTTTCGTATCGGAGGAGTAGCGGCTGATCTACCTTATGGTTGGATAGATAAATGTTTTGATTTCTGCAATTATTTTTTAACAAGGGTTGTTGAATATCAAAACCTTATCACGCGAAATCCTATTTTTTTAGAACGGGTTGAGGGAGTAGGTGTTGTTGGTAGAGAGGAAGTAATAAATTGGGGTTTATCAGGACCGATGCTTCGGGCTTCCGGAATACAATGGGATCTACGTAAAGTTGATAATTATGAGTGTTACGAGGAATTTGATTGGGAAGTTCAATGGCAAAAAGAAGGAGATTCATTAGCTCGTTATTTAGTTCGAATTGGTGAAATGACGGAATCCATAAAAATGATTCAACAGGCTTTGGAAGGAATTCCTGGCGGGCCATATGAAAATTTAGAAATCCGCTGCTTTGATAGAGAAAAGGAGCCCAAATGGAATGATTTTGAATATCGATTCATTGGTAAAAAATCGTCTCCGACTTTTGAATTGCCGAAACAAGAACTTTATGTAAGAGTTGAGGCCCCCAAGGGAGAATTAGGAATCTTTCTAATAGGAGATCAGAATGGTTTTCCTTGGAGATGGAAAATCCGTCCTCCCGGTTTTATCAATTTGCAAATTCTTCCTCAATTAGTTAAAAGAATGAAATTGGCTGATATTATGACAATACTAGGTAGCATAGATATCATTATGGGGGAAATTGATCGTTGAAATGATAATTGATACAACGGAAGTCCAAGATATCAATTCTTTTTCCGGATTGGAATCTTTAAAAGAGGTCTATGGAATTTTATGGGTACTTGTACCTATTTTGATTCTTGTATTGGGAATCACAATAAGTGTACTAGCAATTGTATGGTTAGAAAGAGAGATATCTGCAGGGATACAACAGCGTATTGGACCTGAATACGCTGGTCCTTTTGGAGTTCTTCAAGCTCTAGCAGACGGAACAAAACTACTTTTCAAAGAGAATCTTATTCCATCTAGGGGAGATATTCGTTTATTCAGTATCGGACCATCCATATCAGTCATATCAATTCTACTAAGCTATTCAGTAATTCCTTTTGGTTATAACTTTGTTTTATCTGATTTCAATATAGGTGTTTTTTTATGGATTGCTATTTCGAGTATTGCTCCCATTGGACTTCTTATGTCAGGATATGGGTCAAATAATAAATATTCCTTTTTGGGTGGTCTACGAGCTGCTGCTCAATCGATTAGTTATGAAATACCATTAACTCTATGTGTCTTATCAATATCTCTACGTGCGATTCGTTGAAACAGAAAAAGCTATTCAATGAATTCGATTCCTCTCTTTATAGTACTATATAAGAAAAGAGTCGAATTCATTGAATAAATACTTTCATTATCTGAATCTTCTTTTTCACAATTCGGATTGAAGAACTAAATCTGATAGTTATATGAGTGAAATAAAACAGCTTCTATTGAATCTAATTTCAGAATACTATATTACTTATAGTTAATAGATAGTATGATGATTTGAAATGGCAGTAAAAATATTGAGTCTCATTTTCTATGTATAAGAATGAAGTGAAAGAAAATTATAAACAGAAGAGGCCATTTAACCCAAGATTGGATAATGAGTCATCCTGTTTTGAAGCGGGCTCCAAAGACCAACCTTATTGAATTTTAGTTACCATTTGTATCAATTATCATAGATGTATTAACATAAATAAGGGGGTTAATAAAAAAAGGAGTGGATGGTTAGAAACACCAAGATACACAAAGGATTAGTAACGCAGATTTTGTAAATTATCCTAAAGAGAATTTACGCATAATAGAAAAAGAATACTAATTGGGGCTTTAAGTTGGTAGAAAAAATCAAGCAGTACTCCCCACAACTCCGATCCAGAGTATGCTTCCATCCACTGATTAAATAAATTACTATCAGGAACGAAAAAATCCTTTTCAATTTTTTAAGTCCCTTTTTCATAGCACAAAAAAGAAGAATAGGAACGAAAAAAACACAAGAAATCAATATCCATATTCATGGAGATAAAATTCATGTCATAATTAAGAAACTAATGTGTAATTCTTTTTCGTAATTGAAAATGATGAGGGTTATTGATAATTTTAAAAGAGTATTTTATTGAATAATTCAGTTATTACTCAACAAATTTTGATTTTTAAGGGATGAGATCAATTCAGAAGTACCTTTTGTATCTTTTATTAAAATTAAAATGGATTTCTCTTTCTTATTTAATTCTTTATTAGAACAGACAGAATTGAATTGGTCTAATTCAGAACCGTCCGATAGATTTGAATCTTATCTATCTTAGGGATATATCAAGAGATAAATAATCGGCCCGGTCCTTAGATTTACTTAAGGCTTTCCAGGAGCCGTATGAGGTGAAAATCTCATGTACGGTTCTGTAATAGAGATGGAAACAGTAATGTTATCACCGACTAGGATTATCTAACAGTTTAAGTACAGTTGATATAGTTGATGCGCAATCAAAATATGGTTTTTGGGGATGGAATTTGTGGCGTCAACCTATGGGTTTCATCGTTTTTCTAATCTCTTCGCTAGCGGAATGTGAACGATTACCTTTTGATTTACCAGAAGCGGAAGAAGAATTAGTAGCGGGTTATCAAACAGAATATTCGGGTATCAAATTTGGTTTATTTTATGTTGCTTCCTATTTAAACCTATTAATCTCTTCATTATTTGTAACAGTTCTTTACTTGGGCGGTTCAAATATCTCTATTCCGTACATATTCGTTTCTGAGTTTTTTGAAATAAATAAAACATATGGAGTTTTTGGAACTACAATTGATCTGTTTATTACATTAGCTAAAACTTATTTTTTCTTATTCCTTTCTATTATAACAAGGTGGGCTTTGCCTAGGCTAAGAATGGATCAATTATTAAATCTTGGATGGAAATTTCTTTTACCCATTTCTCTCGGTAATCTATTATTAACAACTTCGTCTCAATTGTTTTCACTATAAAAGATTGATATAAAAGATTGATCTTCTATAATTCATTACTTGTCTCAAATAAGAGAAAGAAATAAAACAAAAATATTCATAGATATTTACGATATGTTCCTTATGGTAACTGGGTTCATGAATTATGGTCAACAAACAGTCCGAGCTGCAAGGTACATTGGTCAAAGTTTCATGATTATCTTATCTCACGCAAATCGTTTACCTGTAACTATTCAATATCCTTATGAAAAATTAATCACATCGGAACGTTTCCGCGGTCGAATACATTTTGAATTTGATAAATGTATTGCTTGTGAAGTATGTGTTCGTGTATGTCCTATAGATTTACCCGTTGTTGATTGGAAACTGGAAACTGATATTCGAAAGAAACGATTGCTTAATTACAGTATTGATTTCGGAATCTGTATTTTTTGTGGTAACTGTATTGAGTATTGTCCAACAAATTGTTTATCAATGACTGAAGAATATGAACTTTCGACTTATGATCGTCACGAATTGAATTATAATCAAATTGCTTTGGGCCGTTTACCAATGTCAGTAATTGATGATTATACAATTCGAACAATTCAAATAAATAAATAAAATCTTTTCCAATTAAATACTATATTTATCTATTCTAGAATAGATAAATATAGTATCGAGATTTTCAATATTAAATAGTTATATATGTTATATATACTTTTAGACTTTAGTTTTAGTATAGTTTCAAACTACTCTTTCCTATAAAGACTGGAATGACGTTGATTATATAACTGTACTTATATCAATTCAAACTCCTTAGAATTTTTTTTCAATGCAAAGAGAAATTTAAGTATATAAAAATTTTTTTCCTGGTCATATCAATAAGGTCATGAAATTTCCATTTCTTTGTCTTTTTTTTACATATAATGGATTTACCTGAAACGCTACATGATTTTCTTTTAGTCTTTCTGGGATCGGGTCTTGTATTAGGAAGTCTAGGAGTAGTATTACTTCCCAACCCAATTTTTTCTGCTTTTTCGTTGGGACTGGTTCTTGTTTGTATATCTTTATTATATATTTTATCAAACTCCCATTTTGTAGCTGCCTCACAGCTACTTATTTACGTGGGAGCTATTAACATTTTAATCATATTTGCTGTGATGTTCATGAATAGCTCAGAATATTACCAAGATTTTCATCTTTGGACCGTTGGGGATGGAATTACTTTGATGGTTTGTACAAGTATTTTTGTTTCACTAATAACTACTATTCCAGATACATCATGGTACGGAATTATTTGGACTACAAGACCAAATCAGATTATTGAGCAAGATTTGATAAGTACTAGTCAACAAATTGGAATTCATTTATCAACAGATTTTTTTCTTCCATTTGAACTCATTTCAATAATTCTTTTAGTTGCTTTGATAGGTGCAATTGTCGTAGCTCGCCAATAAGAAATCTTTCGCGAACTAGCAATATAAATCCAGATTCAATTTTCTCACATTTATTTCTGTCGAATTCTATGTGAAGTGAAATAGTTTTTATGTAGAAACTCTTTTTTTTATTGCCGATATATTCTTTTGTTGGTTATATTCTTTAGTCAATAGTCAATTGAATCTGTTGAATTGTTGTTCATATTGAAATGAATCAAAATTGATAAGGAGTTGGTCAATGATGCTCGAACATGTACTTGTTTTGAGTGCCTATTTATTTTCTATCGGTATCTATGGATTGATCACGAGCCGAAATATGGTTAGAGCCCTTATGTGTCTTGAACTTATACTGAATGCAGTTAATATAAATCTCGTAACTTTTTCTGATTTTTTTGATAATCGCCAATTAAAAGGAAATATTTTTTCAATTTTTGTTATCGCTATTGCAGCCGCTGAAGCAGCTATCGGACCGGCTATTGTTTCTTCAATTTCTCGTAACAGAAAATCAACCCGTATCAATCAATCGAATTTGTTGAAGAAATAGCATTAATCATAATTAATCAAAAGTCGAATTTTGAATAGTGTAATATTTATCAATTCAAATTAGCATGTATGCTACACAACGTATGATCATGTTTGCGTTTGCGAAATCATAAGAATCAAAGTATCCTGGTCCTCTTCTCTTCGTTCTTCTAAATTTCTCGAGACGTCTATTTTGATTAGCAAAATTCTGACAAATCATTGATTCATCTGGTGTATAAATATATGATTCATTTACGAGTTTACTAGATCGATAATTTTCATTTTTGATGTTCAAAAATTACTATAGATACAATGTCACATTCAGTAAAGATTTATGATACATGTATAGGATGTACTCAATGTGTCCGAGCCTGTCCCACAGATGTATTAGAAATGATACCTTGGGATGGATGTAAAGCGAAGCAAATAGCTTCTGCCCCAAGAACAGAGGACTGTGTCGGTTGTAAGAGGTGTGAGTCCGCCTGTCCGACAGATTTCTTAAGTGTTCGAGTTTATTTATGGCATGAAACAACTCGAAGTATGGGTCTAGGTTATTGATACGTTTCAAAAAACACCACACGAATACGTTTTTTTACTGGCAAAAACCCGTGCTCAAAAGAAAAGATTTTTTTCTATTTTCTTTTGAGCGCGGGCTTTTCTGGCCCAAGTGTATCTTATTTTTATCACGAATGATTTTCCTTGGTTAACAATAGTTGTAGTTTTGCCAATAGCCGGGGGTTCTTTAATCTTCTTATTTCCTCATAGGGGAAATAAGGTAATTAGGTGGTATAGCATTTGTATATGCTTAATCGATCTCCTTCTAACAACCTATACATTTTGTTATCATTTCCAATTGGATGATCCACTAATCCAACTGACGGAGAATTATAAATGGATCAATTTTTTTGATTTTTACTGGAGATTTGGAATAGATGGACTCTCTATAGGACCTATTTTACTGACGGGATTTATCACCACTTTAGCCACGTTAGCGGCTCAGCCGGTTACTCGAGAATACCAATTATTCTATTTCCTGATGTTAGCAATGTATAGCGGTCAAATAGGACCATTTTCTTCTCGAGACATTTTACTTTTTTTCATCATGTGGGAATTGGAATTAATTCCCGTTTATCTACTTTTATCCATGTGGGGGGGAAAGAAACGTTTGTATTCAGCTACAAAGTTTATTTTGTACACTGCGGGAAGTTCTGTTTTTTTATTAATGGGAATTCTGGGTGTTGGTTTATATGGTTCGAATGAACCAACATTAAATTTCGAAACATTAACTAATCAATCGTATCCCGTGGCGCTAGAAATAATATTCTATATGGGATTTCTTATTGCTTTTGCTGTCAAATCGCCGATTATACCCTTACATACATGGTTACCAGATACCCACGGAGAGGCACATTACAGCACTTGTATGCTTTTAGCCGGAATCTTATTAAAAATGGGAGCGTATGGGTTGGTTCGAATTAATATGGAATTATTTTCCCACGCTCATTCCATATTTTGTCCCTGGTTAATGATATTAGGTTCTATTCAAATAATCTATGCCGCTTCAACATCTTTTGGTCAACGTAATTTAAAAAAAAGAATAGCTTATTCCTCGGTATCTCATATGGGTTTCCTTATTATAGGAATTGGTTCTATAAGTGAGACTGGGCTCAACGGGGCCATCTTACAAATAATATCTCATGGATTTATTGGCGCTGCGCTTTTTTTCTTGGCAGGAACTAGTTATGATAGACTACGTCTTCTTTATCTTGACGAAATGGGCGGAATGGCTATACCAATGCCAAAAATATTCACGATTTTTACTATCTTATCGATGGCTTCTCTTGCATTGCCGGGCATGAGCGGTTTTGTTGCAGAATTGATAGTTTTTTTTGGAATAATTACTAGTCAAAAATATCTTTTAATGATGAAAATACTAATTACTTTTGTAACAGCAATTGGAATGATATTAACTCCTATTTATTTATTATCTATCTTACGGCAGATGTTCTATGGATACAAGTTCTTTAATACACCAAACTCTTCTTTTTTTGATTCTGGGCCGAGAGAATTATTTATTTCGATTTCTATCCTTATACCCGTAATAGGTATTGGTATTTATCCAGATTTCATTTTCTCATTCTCGGTTGAGAAGGTTGAAGCTATTCTATCTAAATTTTGATAGATAGTTTTTGTGAATAAAACAAAGAAATCAAAAAGAGAAAAAACCCTTTGTACAATGAAAAAGAGATTTTTACGTTAGATTCACTTTAAAAAAATTGAATTGTAATAGAATATGTTTGTTGTTTGTGAGAACCCCTTGAATCATTCCATTACTTGATTTAAAGGGTTCTCGACGATTTTTGGCAAGTTTAATTTATGGAAAGTATATATATGCTTTCCATATTTTTATATCTCAGGTTCTTTACTCATTTTAATTCAATTAGATGTAAATGAACCATAACTATGTAGTCCTATTCCTAATAGATTGATCCCCAAATAACATATCCAAATTATAAGAAATCCTATAGAGGCCACTATTGAGGAATTTACACCTTCCAATTTTTTATTTTTTCTAGTATGTAAAAAAATCGCGAATATGGTCCAAGTAATAAAGGCCCAAGTTTCCTTTGGATCCCAATTCCAATATGATCCCCATGCCTCGTTAGCCCATACTGCTCCTGAAAGAATACCTATTGTTAAAAATAGAAAACCTAGACTAATAATACGATAACCCCAACGATCCAATTGTTGAATAAATTGAGACCTGTGATAATTTATAGAAGAAGAAGTTTTTCGTAAAACATTGTTTCTTTCATTCATATTCATGTCTTGGATTTCAGCAAAATCAAATTCTTTCTTTAAATAATCAAAATTCTTGCTTTTACCAAGAATTTGGATGACTTCTTGAAACGTAATGACTAAAATAGCCACTGATAATAATGATCCACATAAAAGAGCCGCATAGCCCAATATCATCATACTTACGTGCATCATTAGCCAATGGGATTGTAGAGCGGGTACTAATATTACGGATTGATGCATTTTGGTTAAAAGACCCGAAGTAGCAAAGCCTTGGGTAAAAATAACACTTGGTGCGATTATTGTACTTAAAAGGTTTTTATCCTTTTTCAAACACGGAACCATATGAAAAATAGAAAAACCCCATGAAAGAAAGATTAAGGATTCATATAAATCACTAAATGGTAAATGGCCCGAAAAAAACCAACGAGTAATTAACAATCCCGTTACACAGAAAAAAGTTATTGTCATGGCTTTTTTGGACAAATCATATAATCCTATGATTTCATTGACTAATAAGGTTATCAAATGAATTGAAATAACAATGGATATGACCGAAAACGATATATGAGTTAATATATGCTCTAAAGTTGAAAATATCATATATATAATGAGAATAAATATCTATAATGAAAATAAAAAAGGTATGAATACTAGGAATAGAAATCGGGAATTGAATTCATTATAGGACTTCTTCTTTTAGAATATAGGATAGGATGCCATGCCGCCACTCGGACTCGAACCGAGATGCTCTAGCACTGCTTCCTAAGAGCAGCGTGTCTACCAATTTCACCATAGCGGCTTACTCGAAATCATAATAACCGATTCATTAGTCAATCGTCGAGATTGAAAGAATTAATTAAAGTGCAATATTTATTACATTTGTTTACTAAACATGAAACAATTTCAAGAATTCTATTCTAATTCTAAATAAAGATTTATTTTATTAAATCTTATGAAATAAATTTCAAATTTGGATTTATTCAAATATAGAAATATATATAGAATAAATGAATATTAACTCTAAGTATAGTAATTTCTTATTCATATAAAGAATCTTAAAATAAAAAATAGAACGTTTCAATTTCAATACGACGTTGTATTCTTGTTTTTTTCATTTCCAGTGTTAGTTTTCAATTTTAACAACGGGGGATGGGTTTTTCGTAGTTTACACTTTTTCAAATTCAAAAACAGCACTGTTGAAACTGGAACTAGATAGTTCTGACTTCAATCCAGGAATGAAAAAGAAGATTTTTTTGTAGTTGTTTATGACTCATTTTTTAGTTATTTCATTTTCTTACTCTAAAGAAATGCATTTCCATTTTTTCAATGAAATAGTTAATTAATATATCTATAATTTAACAAGACATTCCAAAAATCTTAGTTAGATTATATATTTAGAATCTATTATATATCTTCTATATAATAGATTCTAAATATATGATATTCTATATTAGTAAATATTCTTTATCTTTATTAGTATAAAATTAGTATTAAAGAATACTCTTTGAATCGAGCTAATTCAGATTATTCCAACATTTTTATTTGTTACAAAAAAAACTTTTTGAGTTCCCTGTAACAATGGATTTAGCTAATGAAAAGGCTTTCAATGCTGTCCAATATCCCTTTTTTTTCCAATAAGTCTTCCGAATTTTTTTTTTTGATATAGAAGTGCGCTTTTTTGGAACTGCCATCCAACTAGGATAGTTTTTTCATTTCTATAGTTCGATGTGAAAGACATTTCTTCTGTAAATGAAAACGAATTATTCTTTAATTAGCCATATGTCTTATCTATCTGAATTCCCTCTTTTTTTTCTATCTAAAGTCAAAACATTGAATATTAGAAACCTTTTCCAAATTTTTCCAAACTATATGGATCTCTTTTTCTTTTTATTGGAATGTAAAATAATCAATTAGTCAATTAGTTCAAAAATGAACTAATGTTTCTGAATAATAAAAAAAAGGATGATTTTATTGGGTCATGTCATATGAATTGTTTTTTCTGATTGATATCAAAAGAAACGAATGTTCTTAGTTTTGGTGTAATTATTTACCCTCACTCTATAGATAAAGATTTTCATTTTCCAAATCTCGTTTTTATTTATTATTATATTATTTAATAATAGTAATTCTAAATAGTAATTAATATTACTAAAAAGAATATCAATTTTCATTTTTCACTAGGAATTTGGTTATTGGTCTATTTTTACTTTGTACTTTGCAATATTGGAAATATTGTTTGTGCAAAGATTTAGAATAATTAAAAATATCAAATTCTATTTATATATCCACTTTTTTATTAACCGAACCCTTTACAAAAGAGATAAAACAAACGAATAAGAAAGAAAATTCATTAAGAATCAAAATATTTTTTATTCTTTATTTTTTTTTTTATGGAATATACACACCAATTCTCATGGATTATACCTTTCATCCCACTTCCAGTTCCTATTTTAATAGGGGTAGGACTTCTTCTTTTTCCCACGGCAACAAAAAATCTTCGCCGTATGTGGGCTTTTCCTAGTATTTTATTGTTAACGATAGTTATGATTTTTTCGATCGATCTATCTATTCATCAAATCAAGAACAGTTCTATCTATCAATATGTATGGTCTTGGACTATAAATAATGATCTTTCTTTAGAGTTTGGCTACTTGATCGATTCACTTACTTCTATTATGTCGATATTAATCACTACTGTTGGTATTCTGGTTCTTATTTATAGTGATAATTATATGTCTCATGATCAAGGATATTTGAGATTTTTTACTTATATGAGTTTTTTTAATACTTCAATGTTGGGATTAGTTACTAGTTCAAATTTGATACAAGTTTATATTTTTTGGGAATTGGTTGGAATGTGTTCTTATTTATTAATAGGTTTTTGGTTCACACGTCCTATTGCGGCAAATGCTTGTCAAAAAGCGTTTGTAACTAATCGTGTAGGGGATTTTGGTTTATTATTAGGAATTTTAGGTCTTTATTGGATAACGGGTAGTTTGGAATTTCGGGATTTATTTCAAATATTCAATAACTTGATTTATAAGAATGAGGTTAATATTTTTTTTGTTACTTTGTGCGCCATCTTCTTATTTTGCGGCTCAGTTGCGAAATCTGCCCAATTCCCTCTTCATGTATGGTTACCGGATGCTATGGAAGGGCCTACTCCTATTTCCGCTCTTATACATGCTGCTACCATGGTAGCAGCAGGAATCTTTCTTGTAGCTCGACTTCTTCCTCTTTTCATAGTTATACCCTCCATAATGACTGGAATAGCTTTGATAGGTATAATAACAGTAGTATTAGGGGCAACTTTAGCTATTGCTCAAAAAGATATTAAGAAAAATTTGGCCTATTCGACAATGTCTCAATTGGGTTATATGATGTTAGCTTTAGGTATGGGCTCTTATCGAGCCGCTTTATTTCATTTGATTACTCATGCTTATTCAAAAGCATTGTTGTTTTTAGGATCTGGATCCATTATTCATTCAATGGAAGCAATTGTTGGATATTCTCCAGATAAAAGTCAAAATATGGTTCTTATGGGCGGTTTAACAAAACATGCGCCAATTACAAAAACCGCTTTTTTAATAGGTACACTTTCTCTTTGTGGTATTCCACCTTTTGCTTGTTTTTGGTCCAAGGATGAGATTCTTAATGATAGTTGGTTGTATTCACCAATTTTCGCAATAATAGCTTGTTCCGCAGCAGGATTAACTGCATTTTATATGTTTCGAATCTATTTACTTGTTTTTGAAGGATATTTAAACGTTCATTTTCAAAATTTCAATGGAAAGAAAAATAGTTCATTCTATTCAATATCTTTATGGGGCAAAGAAGGAAAAAAAATATTAAAAAAGAAAATTCATTTATTAGCTTTATTAACAATGAATAATAATGAAAGGACTTCTTTTTTTCGGAAGAGGACATATTCACATCGAATTAATCGAAATGTCAAAAGCATAACACGTCTTTTTCTTGATAGTACCTATTTTGGTACTAAATACATTCCTTTTTTTTATCCTCATGAATCAGACAATACTATGCTATTTTCTATGCTTATATTAGTATTATTTACTTTCTTCGTTGGGTCGATTGGAATTTCTTTCAGCCAAGAAGGAATAGATTTGGATATATTATCCAAATTGTTAATTCCGTCTATAGACCTTTTACATCAAAATTCAAAGAATTCTGTGGATTGGTATGAATTTTTTACAAATGCAACTTTTTCGGTGAGTATAGCCTTTTTCGGAATATTGATAGCGTCTTTTTTCTATAAACCCGTTTTTTCTTCTTTACAAAATTTGAACTTATTAAATTTATTTCAAAAAAGTGTTCCTAAAAAAATTATTGCTGATAAAATAATCAATGTTATATATGATTGGTCATATAATCGTGGTTATATAGATGCTTTTTTTGAAGTATCTTTAATTGCGAGTGTCAGAAAGTTAGCTAAATTCAATTATTTTTTTGATAGACAAGTAATTGATGGAATTCCAAATGGAGTTGGTATTTCAAGTTTTTTTATGGGAGAGGCTATCAAATATGTAGGGGGTGGACGAATTTCTTCGTATATTTTCTTTTTTTTATTAATCTTTTTAGTGATTTGTTATTATATATTTATATAATGTACTATTCAATTTAAATTGGGGTTATCCTCTAAGAATTAAGGTAGAGTGGTTTCTGAATGTCTCATCTGAAAAGCTTCCTTGACCAATTGGGTAGATCAAGAAAACAGCAGTAGCAGCTGGGAGCTTTTTAGAAATTCTTTTCTCTTTTTCCTTTTTGTTTTAAGAGATTTTATTAGAAATTATCTTGTCTTTTTTTTTTCTTATCTAGATTTAAGAGATTTATG